TTTCAATTATTCAACCATTTCATTTTACCAAGTTCAACCTTAGCCAGATTAGTCAACATTTATATGTTTCGATGCAACAACAAGATGTTATTTGTAACAAGTAGTTTTGTTGGTTGGTTAATTGGTCACATTTTATTCATGAAATGGGTTGGATTGGTATTATTCTGGATACGGCAAAATCATTCTAATAAGTACCTTGTGTCAGAATTGAGAAATTCTATGGCTCGAATCTTTAGTATTCTCTTATTTATCACCTGTGTCTACTATTTAGGCAGAATGCCGTCGCCTATTTTCACTAATAAACTGAAAGAAAAGGAAGAAGGGGGAGAAAGAAAGGAAGAAAGCGATGTAGAAACAACTTACGAAACGAAAAAGACTAAAAAAGATAGCCCAGTTTACGAAGATTCTTATCTTGATGGGTATCAAGATAATTGGGAATTGGGAAAACTTAAAGAAGAAAAAAGGGAAATTTCTTTAAAGAAAATGGAAGAGCCCCTTGTTACTTTTCTTTTCGATGATAAACGATGGAATCGCCCATTTCGATATATAAAAAATGATCAATTAGAAAATGCTGTACGAAATGAAATGTCACAATATTTTTTTTATACATGTCCAAGTGATGGAAAACAAATAATATCTTTTACATATCCCCCCAGTTTATCAACTTTTTCAGAAATGATAGAACGGAAAATTTCTTTGTACACGAAAGAAAAACTATATCACGGGAATCTCTATAACTATTGGGTTTTTGCCAATGAACAAAAAAAGTACAACTTGAACAACGAATTGATCAGTCGAATCCAAATTGTAGAAAAAGAAAAGGTTTTTCTAGATATGGTAGAAAAAAGGACCAGATTATGCGATGATGAGAATGAACAAGAATACTTACCAAAAATGTATGATCCTTTTTTGAATGGACCATATCGAGGAACAATAAAAAAATTCGATTTACGTGAAATCATTCATGATTTCATCACTTCGACAGAAACATTTGATTCCATAGAAATGTTCTGGATAAATAAGATTCATGATCTATTTCCTAAGCATTCTCGAGAATTTGAACATCAAAAGAATCTATTTCGCGGGGAATCCTTTTTGAATTCTAATTTTTTTATTGCTAATTACTTAACCTCAATTGATGAATTATCTTTTGAATACGAACAAGAAATTGATTCAGAAAAGAAAGAAAAATCTTTGCAATTTGGATTCGATGAAATTACAACTGATCCAAACGATCAAACAACACTAAAAGAAAAATCCATTGAAATGGAAGAAATCAGTAAAAATGTTTCTCGATGGTCATACAAATTGATTGATGTTTCGGAAGAAGAAGAAGAAGAAGAAGAGGAAGAAGAAAATGAAGAGGGATCGATGGGAAAAACGGACATTCGTTCAAGAAAAGGCAAACGAGTGGTAATTTATACTGATGATCAGAGTGATAATCCTAGCACTAATACTAATGATACTAGTACTAGTGAAGAAGAAGAAGAAGAAGCTTTGATACGTTACTCACACCAATCAGACTTTCGTCGTGGTCTAATTAAAGGATCCATGCGTGCGCAAAGACGTAAAATAGTTATTTGGGAAATGTTTCAAGCAAATGTGCATTCTCCACTTTTTTTGGATCGAATAGACAAAACGGTTTTTCTTTCTTCTTTTGTTTTCTCTAATATGATGAATCGCATTTTTAGGAATTGGGTAGGGGAAAATCCAGAATTTAAAATTGCTGATTTTGAAGAGAAAAATACAAAAAAAGGGGAAAAAACAAACAAAGAGAAAGAAGAAAAAAATAAACGAATAGCAATATCCGAAACCTGGGATACTTTTATATTTACTCAAATAATCAGAGGTTCAATGTTAGTAGCCCAATCCTTTCTCAGAAAATATATTATATTACCTTCATTGATAATAGCTAAAAATGTAGGCCGCATGCTATTATTCCAATTCCCCGAGTGGTACGAAGATTTGAAGGAATGGAATAGAGAAGTACATATTTTTTGCACCTATAATGGTGTTCAATTATCAGAAACGGAATTTCCCCAAAATTGGTTAACAGACGGTATTCAGATAAAGATTCTATTTCCCTTCTGTCTGAAACCTTGGCAAGGAGCTAAGGTATACTCTCATCATAGAGATAAAATGCGGAAAAAAACACAAAAGGACGATTTTTGTTTTTTAACAGTTTTGGGAAAGGAGGCAGACCTACCCTTTGGTTCTGCCCGAAAACGACCCCCTTTTTTTGAACCTATTTCTAAAGAAATTGAAAAAAAAAAAAGAGAAGTAAAAATGCAATTGTTTGGAGTTCTAAGAGTTTTCAAAGAAATAATAAAATGGTTTCTAAAAGTTTCAAAAGAAAAAACAATATGGGTCATGAAACTAGTTATAAACCTAATAATGAAGGAATTTGAAAATGTAATAAACTCCATTTTTTTATTTAACCGGGGGAGGAGATATGAATTAAATGAAAACATAAAAGATTCAAAAATGAATGATAAGATCATCCACGAATCGACCATTCAAATTCGATTTACGAATTTAGAAAATTATTCATTCATAGAAACAAAAATGATGGATCTTGCTAATAAGACAATCACAATTAGGACTCAAATTGAAGGAATCACAAAAGACAAAAAAAGAAAAATTCTAACTTGTGATAATAGATCGGAATCGCAGAAGGCTGTTTGGCAAATATTTAAAAGACAAAATATACGATTAATACGTAAATCACATTATTTTATGAAATCCTTCATTGAAAAAGTATACATAGGTATCTTACTATATACCATTAAGATTCCCAAGATTAATGCCAAAGTTTTATTTGAATTAAGAAAAATGATCAATCAATCCATTTCTAATGATGAAACAAATCAGGAAAGAATTGAGAAAAAAAATCAAAATACAATCAACTTTATTTCGACTATCAAAAAGTTTTTTTATAATAAAAATATTAGTCATAATGATAAAAGTATTTATTGTGACTTATCTTCGTTGTCTCAAGCATATGTATTTTACAAATTATCACAAACAAAATTACTTAACAAGTATCACTTAAAATCTGTGTTTCAGTATCACGACACCTATCCTTTTCTTAGGGATAGAATCAAAGATTATTGTATGATCCAGGGAATATTGGATTCCAAACTAAGGCATAAGAAAATTAAGACTAAGGAGAATAAATGGAAAAATTGGTTAGGGGCGCATTTTCAATACAATTTCTCTCATACCAAGTGGTCCCCGTTAGTCCCGGAAAAATGGCGAAATAGGATCAACCGACGTCGTACGCTTCAAAAAAAATACTCAATGAAATTGGATTTATATAAAAAAGAAAAAACCCAATTAAATTCTTATGTAAAAAAAAATTCCTATACAGTAAATTCATTGATGAGTCAAAAAGAAAAATGGAAAAAACACTACGGATATGATCTTTTATCATATGATTATATAAATAATGGGGATAGTAGGGACTCAGATATTTCTGGATCAACATTACAAATAAATGAGGACCACAAAATTACATCTAATTTAAATATGCCTAAACCCGAATCATTTTATGGATTAATAAGTTTAGCCATTGATGATTATATAGAAAAAAGATATATTATTGGTACGCATAAAAATGCGGATAGAAAATATTTTGATTGTGGAAGTTGTCTTAGAAATAATATTGACATTACGGCCTGGGCCAATACACATATCGATACCAAGATTAAAAAAAATGTTACAACCAAAACGAATAATAATTATAACATATTTGAAAAAAAAGAAACTTTGTCTTTTACAATTCATCACGAAGTTGATTCATCCAATCAAAAAAAGCACATTTTTGATTGGATGGGTATGAATCAAAAAGGGTTATATCGTACAATATCAAAATCAAAGCTAAGCCCCTCGTTTTTCCCAGAATTTGTGCTACTTTTTGATGTCTATAAGATGAAACCGTGGATCATACCAATCAAATTACTTATTTTTCATTTTTATGGAAATGCAAATATTAGTAAAAATGACAAGATCAGCATAAATAAAAAAAATCTTCCTTTACTATCTGATAAAACTGATAAAAATAAAAAAGAATATATTGAATTAGAAAATTCTAACAAAAAAAAAAACGAAAAACAGGACCAAGGGGATCTTGTATCAGATCTACGAAAACAAAATAAAAAGAAAAATATTGAAGAAGATTACCCGACATCAGACATTAAAAAGAGTAAAAAGAAAAAACAATTCAAGAACAAGAACAAGGTAGAAGAGGAACTGGGTTTCTTCCTGAAAAATAATTTCATTTTTCAATTAAGATGGGTTGACCCTTTGAATCAAAGAATAATGAATAATATCAAGGTATATTGTTTCCTACTTAGACTGATGGATCCAAAGGAAATTGCTATATACTCAATTGAAAGAGGGGAGATGCATCTGGATCTAATGTTGATTCCACAAAGGCTCACCTTGCAAGAATTGGTAAACAAAGGAATGTTTATTATTGAACCAATTCGTCTATCAAAGAAAGTAAAATTTATGAGAAAATTTATTACATATCAAACTATAGGTATTTTATTGGTTGATAAGAGTAAGCACAAAACTAATGAAAAATGCATAAAAGAGGGATATGTTGATAAAAATCATTTTGATGGAACCCGTGGACGACACAACGATATACTTGTGAATGGAAAAAAAAATCATTATGATTTCCTTGTTCCTGAAAATATTCTATCCCCCAGACGTCGTAGAGAGTGGAGAATTCTAATTTGTTTCAATTCCCAGAATTGGAATGTTGTGTATAAAAATCAAAAATTTTGCAATCAAAATAACATAAGAAACTGTGGACAATTTTTGAATAAGGACAAGCATTTTAATATGGATGCAAATAAATTAATCAAATTCAAATTGTTTCTTTGGCCCAATTATCGATTAGAAGATTTAGCTTGTATGAATCGGTATTGGTTTGATACCGATAATGGCAGTCGTTTTAGTATGTCAAGGATACATATGTATCCACGATTCTGAATTAGTTAATTCAGAACAGAATAAGTTAATAGTAAGTACATTTTCTATGTATCACATGACATAGAAAGTCAAAAGAAAAATATATGCATATTAAACATATCATGACACCGATTTGATTAAATATCAATGGATTTCGGAAGAAATCGACAGAATCCCTTTTCCCCTAAAAAACAAAAAAAAAGAATTTTCTTTTAGGAATGTATAAATGTATTATCTCTTTCTATCCAAATCAAATGAAAAATTTGATTTGGATAACATAACTAAAAAAAAGAAAGAAAATTTGATTTTATAAATATATATAAATATATTATATAATATAAAATATATAAAATAAATGAAAGCAAAGTAGTGTATATGAATAAATACAAATTTTTGTGTGTACTAGATTAAAATGACTAGTATAATTATTATTTTTCCTGATCGAGAAAATACACGGAAAAGAAAAAAAAAAAATAGAAAAATTGGTTTTTTATGATCAAAAATGCATTCATATTGGTTATTCCACAAGAAGAAAAAGAAGAAAACTGTGGGTCTGTTGAATTTCAAGTTTTAGGGTTTAGCAATAAGATACGGAGACTCACTTTACATTTGAAATTACATAAAAAAGATTTTTTATCACAAAGAGGTCTACGAATAATTCTGGGAAAACGTCAACGGCTGCTGAATTATTTGTCAAAGAAAAATAAGGTACGCTATAAGAAATTAATTGATCAGTTAAATATCCGGGAGTCAAAAACTCGTTAATGAAAATTTTAAATTTTAAGATTGGTTTGAATTTTTTTTATTAGTTATTAGATTTTTCATTTTGATGAACCTCGTTTTGAGAAATTCATGGAATGGAATAACAAATTAAGGAAGAAAAGATATGACTGTACCGGCTACAAGAAAAGATTTCATGATAGTTAATATGGGTCCTCACCACCCATCCATGCACGGAGTTCTTCGACTGATCCTTACTCTCGATGGTGAAGATGTTATTGACTGTGAACCCATATTGGGCTATTTACACAGAGGAATGGAAAAAATAGCGGAAAATCGAACAATTATACAATATTTGCCTTATGTAACACGGTGGGATTATTTAGCCACTATGTTCACAGAAGCAATAACGGTAAATGCACCAGAACGATTGGAAAGTGTTCAAGTACCTAAAAGAGCTAGTTATATTAGAGTAATTATGCTGGAACTTAGTCGTATAGCTTCTCATTTATTATGGCTAGGACCTTTTATGGCGGATATCGGTGCGCAAACTCCCTTTTTCTATATTTTCAGAGAGAGGGAATTGCTATATGATCTATTCGAAGCCGCCACAGGTATGCGAATGATGCATAATTATTTCCGTATCGGGGGAGTAGCTGCCGATCTACCTTATGGATGGATAGATAAATGTTTGGATTTCTGCGATTATTCTTTAACAGGAATTGTTGAATATCAAAAACTTATTACACGGAATCCTATTTTTTTGGAACGAGTGGAAGGAGTAGGCATTATTGATGGAGAGGAAGCAATAAATTGGGGTTTATCAGGACCAATGTTACGAGCTTCTGGAATCCAATGGGATCTTCGTAAAGTTGATCCTTATGAGTGTTACAATAAGTTCGATTGGAAGGTTCAATGGCAAAAAGAAGGAGATTCGCTAGCTCGTTATTTAGTACGAATCGGCGAAATGGGGGAATCCGTAAAAATTATTCAACAGGCTCTAGAAGGAATTCCTGGGGGACCCTATGAGAATTTAGAAGTCAGACGCTTTAATAGAGAAAAAAATTCCCAATGGAATAATTTTGAATATAGATTTATTACCAAAAAACTTTCTCCCAATTTTGAATTATCAAAACAAGAACTTTATGTGAGAGTAGAAGCACCAAAAGGAGAATTAGGAATTTATTTGATAGGAGATAGTAGTGTGTTTCCCTGGAGATGGAAAATTCGTCCACCAGGTTTCATAAATTTGCAAATTCTTCCTCAACTAGTTAAAAGAATGAAATTGGCTGATATCATGACGATACTAGGTAGTATAGATATTATTATGGGAGAAGTTGATCGTTGAAATGATAATTGATACGATAGAAGTACAAGCTATCAATTCTTTTTCTAGATCGGAATCTTTAAAAGAAGTCTATGGACTAATATGGATCCTTGTCCCCATTTTAACCCTTATATTGGGAGTCACAATGGGGGTACTGGTAATTGTTTGGTTAGAAAGAGAAATATCCGCAGCAATACAACAACGTATTGGTCCGGAATATGCCGGACCATTGGGAATTCTTCAAGCTCTAGCAGATGGGACCAAACTACTTTTTAAGGAGGACCTTCTCCCATCTAGAGGAGATATCCGTTTGTTTAGTGTCGGACCGTCTATAGCGGTCATATCAATTTTACTAAGTTATTTAGTAATTCCTTTTGGATATCGACTTGTTTTAGCCGATCTCAGTATAGGTGTTTCTTTATGGATCGCCATTTCAAGTATTGCTCCTATTGGACTTCTTATGTCAGGATATGGGTCGAATAATAAATATTCCTTTTCGGGTGGTCTGCGAGCTGCTGCTCAATCTATTAGTTATGAAATACCATTAACTCTATGTGTGTTATCAATATCTCTACGTGTGATTCGTTGGAACATGAACCTTTCCCCCCTTTCTATAAATAAAATAAGGGAGTTGAATATATTGAATGAATATTTGCATTTTTTTATTCATTATTAGGTTCGATAAATTAAACCAGATAGTCATCTGAGTAAAATAAAACTGCTTCCAAATTTGCAGTAAGAAGATAAAATCTCATTCCCTATGTACAAGAATAAAGTTGAAGTAAACATAAATAGTATAAACTATTTACCCCAAGATTGATATTCTTTGATTAGTCATCATGTCTTGAAGCGGGTACAAAAGATCGACTGTATGGGGTTTCGACTACTGTCTTGTATGTCTTACCATACCGGGGATCAATCAAAAATCAGTGAACAGTTAGAAACACCAAGGTACACAAAAGATTAGTAATGGAGATAATGTAAGGTATCAAAAAAAGGTATTTTTGCATAAATTTTTTGATAAAACGAATCATAATGAGGGCTCTAAGTTAGTAGAAATGATGAAGCAGTACTTCCCCGCGATTCCGATCTAGAGTATGCTCCTATTCACTGATTAAAGAAATGACTATCAAAAACGAATTAATCTTTTATTTCTTTCTTTTTTTAGAGTACCTTCCTCTGAGAAAGAAGACCAGGAAAAAAGGAAATGATAAAAAATGGATGAAAATAAGAAAATATTTTTATTTATTATTTTTTTGTCATCCATATCTATACATACAGAATTCTTATCACGAATTTTGAACTAATGCCTAATTTGTTCTTTATATTTATTGGTATAACGAGTATTTTATTAAAGGATTAAGTTATTATCAAACAAAGAGAAATTGAAATAATAATGGATGAGATAAATTCAGAAGCGCCCCTTTTTACTCTAGCAGACGGAATTCCATTGGTCTAATTTGGGACTTTCTGATGTATCTTTATTCCGTTTATCATCCAAAGATGGTGATAATACCGAACAAGTCCTTACTTGCATTTATTTGCGGCCATAGAGGAGCCGTATGAAGCTGAGGTCTCATGTACGGTTTTGGAATAGCGATTCCAGCAGTCATGTTATTATCGACTATGATTATCTAACAGTTCAAGTACAGTTGATATAGTTGAGGCACAGTCAAAATATGGTTTTGGGGGGTGGAATCTTTGGCGTCAGCCTATAGGATTTATAGTTTTTATTATTTCTTCTCTAGCAGAATGTGAAAGATTGCCCTTTGATTTACCAGAAGCGGAAGAGGAATTAGTAGCAGGTTATCAAACAGAATATTCGGGTATCAAATACGGTTTATTTTACCTCGCCTCTTACCTAAATTTATTAGTTTCTTCATTATTTACAACAGTGCTTTACTTGGGTGGGTGGAATTTATCTATTCCATATATATCTATTCCTGAACTTTTCGGAATAAATAAAATTGCTGGAGTCTTTGGAATGACAATTGGTATCTTTATTACATTAGCTAAAGCTTTTTTTTTTCTCTTCATTTCTATCACAACAAGATGGACTTTACCTAGGATGAGAATGGATCAGCTATTAAATCTTGGATGGAAATTTCTTTTACCTATTTCATTAGGTAATCTATTATTGACAACTTCTTCTCAACTTGTTTCTCTCTAAATAACAGAATAAGATAACGATATTCTAGATTTATAACAACTATCTAAAACAAGAGAAAGAAACATCAATTTAGTCATGGATATCCACAATATGTTCCCTATGGTGACCGGTTTCATAAATTATGGTCAACAAACAATACGAGCCGCAAGATACATCGGTCAAAGTTTCATAATTACCTTATCCCATACAAATCGTTTACCTGTCACTATTCAGTATCCTTATGAAAAATCGATCACATCAGAGCGTTTCCGCGGCCGAATCCATTTTGAATTTGATAAATGTATTGCTTGTGAAGTATGTGTTCGTGTATGTCCCATAGATTTACCTGTTGTTGATTGGAGATTTGAAAGGAATATTAAAAAGAAACAATTGCTTAATTACAGTATTGATTTTGGGGTTTGTATATTTTGTGGTAACTGTGTCGAGTATTGTCCAACAAACTGTTTATCAATGACTGAAGAATATGAACTTTCCACTTATGATCGTCACGAATTGAATTATAATCAAATTGCTTTAGGTCGTTTACCAATGTCAGTAATTGGGGATTGCTCAATTCAAACAGTTATGAATTCAACTCAAATCAAAATAGACAAAGATAAACCCCTTGATTCAAGAACGATTACCGATTACTAAGATTTTCTTTGGATATAGAGGATCCCGGCTTCTTTTCTTTTGGTTGGTCAGAAACTACATAACTATTGATTGTTTGTTGAGAATTATTCTTTAGATTTAAACTTCAGAATAGATTCTACTTTTCGTTATTTTTTCGAAATATAAAATTCGAACTAGTTTTTTCTTTTTTCTTTCAGATAAAAAAAAGGCAAAGCCCTTTCTCTTTCCTGGACCATTTAGTAAGGTCATGAAATATCTCGACTTATTTATCTCTTATTTTATACATAATGGATTTACCTGGACCAATACATGATATACTTGTAGTATTTCTAGGATCATTTCTTATATTAGGAGGTCTGGGGGTAGTATTACTTACCAATCCAATTTATTCTGCCTTTTCATTAGGATTGGTTCTTGTTTGTATATCTTTATTCTATATTCTATTGAACTCCTATTTTGTAGCTGCCGCACAGCTCCTTATTTATGTGGGAGCCATAAATGTCTTAATTATATTTGCTGTTATGTTCATGAATGGTTCAGAATATTCCAATAATTCCTATCTTTGGACCGTTGGGGATGGGGTTACTTTACTGGTTTGTACAAGTATTTTTTTTTCACTAATTCTTACTATCTCGGATACGTCCTGGTACGGAATTATTTGGACTACAAAATCAAACCAGATTATCGAACAGGACCTTGTAAGTAACGTTCAACAAATTGGAATTCATTTATCAACAGATTTTTATCTTCCGTTTGAATTTATTTCTATAATTCTCTTAGTTTCTTTGATAGGTGCAATTACTATGGCCCGTCAATAATAAATACTTAGGATTCAGAATTCACAAAATTCTTAGAATTATATATTCTAAAATGAAAAAGGTTAAGGGTTTTATTTTAGTTAAATCTAATGCCAATACCCTCTTTTTTCTGTAATTGCTCTATTCTAGTCAATCGAATCGATTGACTTGTTGTTCATGTTGAAATGAATCTAGATTGATGAGGAATTAGTCAATGATGTTCGAGCATGTACTTTTTTTGAGTGTCTATTTATTCTCTATCGGTATCTATGGACTGATCACAAGTCGAACCGTGGTTAGGGCACTTATGTGTCTTGAGCTTATACTAAATTCGGTTAATATAAATCTCGTAACATTTTCTGATGTATTTGATAGTCGACAATTAAAAGGAGATATTTTTTCCATCTTTATTATAGCTATTGCGGCCGCTGAAGCAGCTATTGGGCTAGCTATTGTTTCGTCGATCCATCGTAACAGAAAATCAATTCGTATTAATCAATCGAATTTATTGAATAATTAGTCAAAATTAGCATATCTATTAAATGGATAATATATATCTATTTATTATTTATATATGGATAGATATAATATAGTTTATTTGTTTATTTATAGTAATTTATAGTAAGAAAATTGACCATTTGTTGGACAATTTGAATTAATATGTGTGACTCGTATTAGCATGTTATTGAAACGAAAATCAAAGCCCCCTGGTCCTTTCTCATGAACAGATTTAAAAATCTATTGATTCTTAAGATTTTGATAAACCATTGATTCGTCTGGTGTCCACAATATAAATAGACAAGTCTACTTATTTTACCAGATCGAAAATTTTTTATGTTCAAAACTGGAATTTATAGATCCAATGTCGCATTCAGTAAAAATTTATGATACATGTATAGGGTGTACTCAATGTGTACGAGCTTGCCCCACAGATGTATTGGAAATGATACCTTGGGATGGATGTAAAGCTAAGCAAATTGCTTCCGCCCCAAGAACCGAGGACTGTGTAGGTTGTAAGAGATGTGAATCCGCTTGCCCAACAGATTTTTTGAGTGTCCGTGTTTATTTATGGCATGAAACAACTCGCAGCATGGGTCTATCTTATTGATACGTTATAAAAAACTCCACTTGAATCATTTGATTCCTTTTTACCGACAAAAGCCCCTTGCTCGAGAAAATATATTTTCTCGAGCAAGGGGCTTTTTGGTCAATCAATCCGTATCTTGTCTTTATCACGAGTTATTTCCCTTGGTTAACAATACTTGTTGTTTTGCCGATATTCGCGGGTTCTTCAATTTTCTTTTTTCCTCATAGGGGAAATAAGGTATTTAGGTGGTATACTATATGTATATGCTTACTTGAACTCCTTCTAACAACCTATGTATTCTGTTATCATTTCCAATTGGACGATACGTTAGTTCAATTGGGGGAAGATTCAAAATGGATAGATATTTTTGATTTTCACTGGAAACTGGGAATCGATGGGCTTTCCATAGGGCCTATTTTACTGACAGGATTTATCACTACTTTAGCTACTTTAGCAGCTTGGCCGGTTACTCGAAATTCGCAATTTTTCTATTTCCTGATGTTAGCAATGTACAGTGGTCAAATAGGATCGTTTTCTTCTCGAGACCTTTTACTTTTTTTCATCATGTGGGAGTTAGAATTAATTCCTGTTTACTTACTTTTATCCATGTGGGGAGGAAAAAAACGTTTGTACTCAGCTACAAAGTTTATTTTGTACACTGCGGGGGGTTCCATTTTTCTATTAATAGGAGTTCTGGGTATGGGTTTATACGGTTCCAATGGGCCGACATTGGATTTTGAAAGATTAGCCAATCAATCATATCCTGTGACATTGGAAATAATATTCTATTTTGGCTTCCTTATTGCTTATGCTGTCAAATTGCCGATTATACCCCTACATACATGGTTACCCGATACTCATGGAGAAGCGCATTACAGTACATGTATGCTTCTAGCTGGAATCTTATTAAAAATGGGAGCCTACGGATTAATTCGGATCAATATGGAATTATTACCGCATGCTCATTCTATATTTTCTCCCTGGTTGGTGATAGTAGGGACAATCCAAATAATCTATGCAGCTTCAACCTCTCTTGGTCAACGCAATTTAAAAAAGAGAATAGCCTATTCTTCTGTATCTCACATGGGTTTTACAATTATAGGAATTGGTTCTATAACCGACATGGGACTCAACGGGGCCATTTTACAAATACTCTCTCATGGATTTATTGGTGCTGCACTTTTTTTCTTAGTGGGAACGAGTTGTGATAGAATACGTCTTATTTATCTCGACGAAATGGGTGGGATATCTATTCCAATGCCGAAAATATTTACCATGTTTAGTAGTTTCTCGATGGCCTCTCTTGCATTGCCGGGGATTAGTGGTTTTGTTGCGGAATCAGCAGTCTTTTTTGGAATAATTACCAGTCCAAAATATCTTTTAATGCCCAAAATGCTAATTACATTTATAATGGCAATTGGAATGATATTAACTCCCATTTATTTATTATCTATGTCACGTCAGATGTTCTATGGGTATAAACTATTCAACGTCCAAAACTCTAATTTTATGGATTCTGGACCGCGAGAACTATTTGTTTCGATCTGTATCTTTCTACCTGTAATAGGGATTGGTATTTATCCTGATTTCGTTCTCTCGCTATCAGTTGACAAGGTACAAGCTATCCTATCTAATTATTTTCATAGATAGTTTTCATTAATGAGATAGAAAGCAAAGTCTTATATATAATTCTTTCATTTTGAGTTCGCTGTATAATGCAAAAAAATTAGTTAGGATTGTAATGAGATGTATCTCGAGTTTTTGAGAACCCTTTGAATAAAGGGTTCTCAAAAACCCGCACGAACTTTCGTTATATATGGGATGATGTTCTTATGTGTTCCTCGTGGAGTTTATTTAATTAGATTGTAATGTGAATGAACCATAACTATGTAGACCTATTCCTAATAGATTGATTCCGAAATAACATATCCAAATTATAAAAAATCCTATAGAAGCTACAAGTGCCGAATTCGTACCTTGAAAACTTTGATTTGTTCTAGTATGTGAATAAATCGCGAATATGGTCCAAGTAATAAATGCCCAAGTTTCCTTGGGGTCCCAATTCCAATAGGATCCCCATGCCTCATTAGCCCATACTGCTCCAGAAAGAATACCTATAGTTAAAAAGATAAATCCTAAACTAATGACACGATAACTCCAATAATCCAAACGCTGAGTTAATTGATATTTGTAATAATTTCGAAATGAAAGAAAAGAGGCGTCTTTAAAAACATTTCTTTTTTCATTCAAGTAGTGGATCTCTCCAAAGAAAAATGACTTAATTAAGAAATTATTGCTTTTACAAAAAATATCGATGTTTTTTCGAAATGTAATAACTAGAAAAGCAACCGATAATAATGATCCGCATAAAAGAGATGCATAGCTCAATAACATCATACTTACGTGCATCATTAACCACTGAGATTGTAGAGCGGGTACTAATATTGTCGATTGGTGCATTTCAGTTGAAAGACCCGATGTGGCGAACCCTTGGGTAAAAATGGCACTTGGTATGGTTATTGCACTTAAATCATTTTTATGATTCCGCATCTTGGGAATTATATGAATAATGGAAAAACTCCATGAAAGAAAGATTAATGACTCGTATAAATTACTTAAAGGAAAATGTTTCGAAGAAATCCAACGAGTAACTAATAATCCTGTTATAAAGAAAAAAGTCGCTATCATCCCTTTTTCCGGCGAATCGCGTAATCCTAGGATTTCGTAAACTAATAAGTTCATCAAATGAATCGTAATCACAATTGAAATAATCGAAAAAGAGAGATGAGTTAATATATGTTCTAAAGTCACAAATATCATAAACATAAATGGGGTTCCCATTACAGAATTGAAATCAGGAATTAAATACATTATAGGATTCGTTGTGTTTCTTTTTTTATAGTATGCCGCCACTCGGACTCGAACCGAGATGCTCTAGCACTGCTTCCTAAGAGCAGCGTGTCTACCGATTTCACCATGGCGGCTTACTTGAAATAATAATAGTCAATCCATGTTGAATCGTCGAGATTAAAGGATTCCATATGGTTTAAGAAACATTAGAATTGATGAATTGAATAAAGGCTGCTTGAAATTCATATTTGAATCCTCAATAAGCTTTAATAAGCTTTAGTTAGTATCTTCGTAGGTTCTGTTTTAACAATCTATTTTTATGTACTATATACTAAGTATTCCCGGAACAGTTGGAATTTCAAAGTTTTGTTCTAAATCGAGGTATAAACTCCAGAGTTTCCCCTTTTTCCATTTTTTTTTATTCATTTTAAACCCATGAAATCGGATAAATTAAATGAAAAACGAATGGAATCATAAACTATATGAGAATTTATTAAGAATTCATATTTAAGAATTAATGAATCTTAATTAATATATAACTATATTAGTTAATATAATGTATAATACTCTTTTAATACTCTTTATTGTGTACATAATATTTCGAATTTATGATCAACCCAATGAATTGCCCTTTTATTTTGAATTAGGCATATAATAAAACAAAAAAGTTTCCATACCTATCGCAATTTACTGTACTTTTCTTTTCACAATAGAAATCTATTGTGAAAAGAAAAGTACAGTAATAGGGAAAACCATATCACAAATGAAATCGACTATAATAAAAACGAGAATGAAAAAAAAAAGAATATTATATTTAGAACCCAGAGTAGACGGAAAAATTATTATTCTACATACCACAGCAACTAATTCTAACTACTATATAAGGAATTCAATAAAGTTCAATACATTAGTTAATGGAAATTTTCCATCTTCTAAAATGGGAAGTTGTTCGAGCCGTGAAATTTTAGATTACTCCAAAATTTTTTTACTTGTTTGTCGCACAAAAAAACTTTTTGAATTCCCAGTGGAAATCGATTTAGCTAAAGAAAAAGCTTTTACTGCAGCAAAATATCCCCTTTTCTTCCAAATATTTCTACGAATACGTTTTTTTGATATAGAAGTACGTTTTTTTGGAACTGCCATTCAAAAAGAGTTACTCATTTTTATCGTTGTATGTGAAAGACATATATTTCTCAAATCAAAATAGATCGTTCTTTTTCGTTTTTTTTTCTACTTAATTATGTCAATAATTTTTACATACTATTTTATGGTACAAATCAATTTTTTTCTTTTATATATTTTTTTATCTTTTATATATTTTTTTATATTATATATATATGTGTATATATAAATATATATATACGTGTATATCACATATATAATAGACTAGGAAAAAAAAAATAGAATATATAATAATAAGCGGGGACATAAATTTAAAAGGAATTTTGATTACTATTAATTCATTAAGTTCAGAGTGACGTGTTTATTTGAGTTCTAATTTCAACTAGTAACTAATCCGTTAAACAAAACATTCCATTACCCGACAAGAGAGACTTTTCTTTTTAGTTATTTTTTTTTTCAGTTCTATAAGAGGAGTATTCTAAGATTTATGATAAAGATCAGTTTCCCCGTTGGATTAGAATCTAATCAATCAGTTCCGCATTGAGTTAGGTAATTCCTACAAATTAATTAGAATAAAATAACTAAGTCTTTTTTCTTTTAGTCGATTTATTGATGCATACTATGATCCATATTTGAGTCAAGTACTCTTTTGGTGTAACTGTTTTTCCTTAGTTTTTTCTTATTATACGATATAGTTACAAATCGACAGAGTAGAATGTAGTTGTAGAATAATTTAAAATCACATACATATTCTCTGTCTTAATAGATATCTTTCTTTGGATACTTTTTTAGATACTTAAAGTTAATAACTAAGTAATCAATTTTACCTAGTCATTCCTTTTGACTAACCAACTGTCACTTTTTTCATATTTCCCATATTTGATAAAAAGATAGTTCAGAATAATGAAAAATAAAACTATTTAAAGGTTTTCATATATATATTTTTTGTTGATTTATTATTGTTCTTTTCGAAAGAGATAAAAATTGGTGAATCGGAAATAATTATAAGAAAAAAATGAAAATTTGTTTTTTATGGAACATATATATCAATATGCATGGATAATACCCTTTCTTCCATTTCCAGTTACTATGTCAATGGGATTTGGACTTCTGCTTATTCCCACAGCAACAAAAAATATTCGTCGTATGTGGGCTTTTCCGAGTGTTTTGATGTTAAGTGTAGCTATGGTGTTTTCGGCCAATTTGGCTATTCAGCAAATAAATGGAAGTTTTATCTATCAATATCTATGGTCTTGGACCATCAATAATGATTTTTCTTTAGAATTCGGACACTTGATCGATTCACTTACTTCTATTATGTCAATATTGATTACTACTGTTGGAATCATGGTTTTTATTTATAGTGACAATTATATGTCTCACGATCAGGGATATTTGAGATTTTTTGCTTATATGAGTTTTTTTAATATTTCTATGTTGGGATTAGTTACTAGTTCCAATTTAATACAAATTTATATTTTTTGGGAACTTGTGGGAATGTGTTCGTATTTATTAATAGGTTTTTGGTTCACGCGACCCATTGCAGCAAGTGCTTGTCAAAAAGCTTTTGTAACCAACCGTATAGGGGATTTTGGTTTATTATTAGGAATTTTAGGTTTTTATTGGATAACTGGTAGTTTCGAATTTCGAGATTTGTTCGAAATAGTTAATAATTTGCTTCATAATAATGGAGTCAATTCTTTATTTGTTACTCTGTGTGCCTCTTTTTTATTCCTTGGTGCAGTTGCGAAATCCGCACAATTTCCCCTTCACATATGGTTACCTGATGCTATGGAAGGACCTACACCCATTTCGGCTCTTATACACGCAGCTAC